TTTCCTCGAATATGTCATTGAGAGGTAAAGGATTACATCCTTTTAAGAAATAAAGTTTTTGATCGGAATATGAATCAAACCGAAAGACCCCTTAACTATTAAAAGGGTTATATAGAACGAATCACACTTTTACCACTAAACTATACCCGCTACAATGTGATTATTATACAAAAATGGACCTTTTGTCGAACAGGGGAATTAGGCGTAATCAAGATAGGATCATAAAAGAATCATGAAAATTAGAGTGTTGACGTTTTTCGTGGGGGAATTCAAATTTCATGAGATTCGGAAAAGAGGGCTCATTTAAATAACTAAATAACAAGTTCTATCTTTTCTTTTGCTGGAGGAGTTTGATAGATACGGCTCGCCAAAACCACTGAAATCATAACATAAAAATGCATTGTGTAAGAATCCATAGTTTCATTTTTTGATTCCAGTAGGGTCGTCAAGTAAATAAAAAAGGAAGACAGAATAATAAGAAATGACACTTTGATTTTATATAATAAGAAAGGAAAAAGTCCTTCGTCTTTTTGTTGTTGCTTTAATAGCAAGCATTTTTGTTTTCAAATCAGATAAATTATTTTAGATTTTATCTAGGATTCGTTGGAACAAAAAAAAGGCCCGGCTAGGTATTGACCAGGCCAGGCCATGGGAATAAAAGGAACAAAATCAAAGCAACGAGGCCTTCTTTATTTTTCTTTATATTTTTTCTTTCTATTGGACCTTTCGAGCCCTTACTTTATCTAAATTGCTGAGAAAAGTTGTACATAATATAAAGAAAGAGAAATAAAGACTTTTTTCAATCCTTACTTCATGTGTAATGTAACATAGTAATAATAATTATCTTTTTCAATTGGGAGAGATGGCTGAGTGGACTAAAGCGGCGGATTGCTAATCCGTTGTACGAGTTATTCGTACCGAGGGTTCGAATCCCTCTCTTTCCGTTGATGATTGATTTATCTTTCAAATTTCGCAAACCCTTTTTTATTTTATTCTTCACGCCCAGGATTACGTCCTGGATCATTAGATAGGAATCCAAAGATGAAGAGAGAAACAAAGAATATCACTACTGTGTAAACGAAAAGTTTGAGAGTAAGCATTACACAATCTCCAAGATCATTTTTGGGAAAAAACGAGAAAAGAGAATAGATCCTCCATTTTTATACCACATATTCTATTTTGACACCAAGAAATGAAGTGCTTTCTAGAAATAGAAAAGCATTTTTCGAAATGAAAATTCATTTGTAATAAGAGTCTTTCATTACCAAAAATTTCTTTCATATCCACAATTAGATATTGTGGAGGACCCTAATAGGGTTAGGGTCTTTCATTGGAAAAAAGGTCAGAATGGGGAAATGGGGCGAGCCTAATTTTGATTTATCGCGGCTATCCCAGACTTTCCATGTTTGAATCGAAGGTTCATACTGTAAGACTTAGTTGATCTTATTAATTGTATTTGTATTGTTAGAATTTTTTTTCTCGAATAAATCATGAATTTCCTAGGCATAGTATTAAAGATTTCATCGAAAACTTACAGCAGCTTGCCAAACAAAGGCTAAGAGAAAAAAGAACAAAGGTATGACTGGCATAACATCTACGATTGGATTCAAAAAAGCATAGGCCTCGGGCAATTTGGCGAATAAAAGACTACTCGAATAAAGGGCAGAATTAAGACAGATACAGATCAAACTAAAGATATTAAGCATAACAGACATTTTTTTCTTGGAGATAATTGCATTTTGATTGAGTTATTGATATAAGTAAAAATCAAGTAAGGTAGAAAAAAACCTTCTTTTTCTTTGAACCTACCCAATCAAAAATCCTCCAATTCTCAAAAGAGAATAGAAGAAATCATACTTTCTTTCATACAATATCTTAATTGAATTATATGTAATGATCAATAAATTCAGTTGAATTCTATATCTACACGTGTCAAAATCCTAGCAAGAATCTAATCTGTTCTATAAAGATTTTCTATAGATATTTGGACCGGAATTGACGAACACCCAATACCAATATTATTCTTTATGAGTGTTGAATAGAAATCTATCGAATAGAAATCGAAATGGGGCGTAGCCAAGTGGTAAGGCAACGGGTTTTGGTCCCGCTATTCGGAGGTTCGAATCCTTCCGTCCCAGAGCATATCCGTTCTATCATAATTTTATCAGAATAAAGATTGCATTGCTTTTTGAAACAACATTCTGTTTAAAGGCCTAATATTGGATAGAATGTGATTATTGTTTCTTTTCTTATTTTTAATGATTCTTCTCTGAATCATATCATCAAAAACTGAACTTAATCGAGTTCAAATGACATGCTGATGTAACTGAATATATTTGTGATCCAAGTAAGATGGGAACATAGATCACAAGAGTTTGAATTCAAAAAAGTAGGGCGGGCTTTTGTCCTATGCTCATTTCCTTCATATTGAAGGAAATTAGTTACTTAGAAAAACCTGACGTCCCATATCTATTTGAATTTTCAAAGATCCTTTTTGAATCGAAATGCGAAAGAGCCTATCTTACCTATCTTTTATTCCCTATCATTTAAAGTATCCCAATTATGAATGTTCTAATGTTCTGCGGATCTCTGAATTCTAAACAAGAGTAAGAGGGGGTTCTTGGTACTAATGAAATTCACTCAATGGGATTAAGTCTCTTAAGACTGGGTTAGGGTAAAATAAAAAATAGGAGCAGAGGACAAGGACTTAATCTGGACTTGTTTGTCTTTGTCCCTAGACAAGATAGTCCGCATTCCGTAAAAAAGGATCCTTTTTTTATTTATGACTCATCATTCCCATAGAATTTGGGGAGTAGATAGGCGTTAATCAGCAATCAGCAATGGAAGGTATTAATTTGAATATCTGTGTCTGTCCAAATTGCATTAACAAAGAATCAAGTTACATATGTAACCGATGTATTTTCTTTGAACTTTTTAAGTATTTCGTGTTTGGCTCTAATGAATAATTGTAAATCCATGTAATGATTGAGACGGGGGGGTGATTCATACATTTTATTCATTTTACTTTATGGCAAGATTGCAGAAAGATTACTTAACCCCAGGTTAAATAAAATACATATAAAATTACAATGAGGAAATGCTTAGCTTATATGTATGTATTGTTATCGTTCGATTTCATTCTATTTCAGTAACAACAGTCTTTCGGTTTTTGTGAAAAAGAATTGTAATCCCTTCTATGTGAAAATGGAAATATTTCACTTTAACATAGAATATCCATAACAGTGACAGTTGTTCAGTCTATCTGATAGATACGAAAACCCCCTATTCGTTCATCTGATTGAAAAAATAAGAATCGAAAGAATAAGGACCTAACTCTTCCCTTACATCAGTCTTTTTTAGCCATCTCATGAAAAAACGAAATTGGCTTTATTGTTAGATCTATTTATTTGCTTTAAATGATTGATGATTCAATTCGAAAAGAAACAGAGATTTAGCTTTCTTATGATGATCAAATGTAATCTTTAAAGATGGGGCCTTGCTAAGATTTTTTCAGAAAAATCTTCACCATCTATGTATTATGTATAGAAAAAAAAGTATAGATTACTATGTCTATGTACCGACTGAACCAATGACTATTCATGATTCCATAATTGAATCAATTCCATACTGGTTCCAAATTAGAGGAATGTTATGGTAAAACTTCGTTTGAAACGATGTGGTAGAAAGCAACGTGCGACTTGAAGGACACGATCCGGTGTGGATTCTTAGTCTTACATCCACCATTTTTTATAGGTTTATATAGGAATGAAGGTGCTCTTGGCTCGACATCGTTTGTTCTCTTCCACTACAACCCCTCTTTTTTGTTGGGTTGTAATGTAAATAGTACATGATGGAGCTCGAGTAGAAAGTATTGATTCATTTCTCAGGGGCAAGGATCTAGGGTTAATGCCAATCAATAAATTGGAACAACTTCGTAAGTAGATCTTCGATATAGAAATCGAAAGGATCCGATTCGAGCAAGTTTTCAATTCCAAAAGCAAATTTGTTGGAATTGATAAAACCCTTTGGATCCAAAGTGTATCACGCGGGAATCAATCGTTCATATGATTCTTTGATAGAAAGAAATCACAAAAAGGGTATGTTGCTGCCATTTTGAAAGGATTAAGAAGCACCGAAGTAATGTCTAAACCCAATGATTTAAAACAAAGATAAAGGATCCCAGAACAAGGAAACGCCGTTTCCATTGTCTTAATAACTGGATCAGAATAAAGAATCAAAATAGATTTTCAACGAGACAAACAAAAAAGGGGGTTAAAGACCACTCAAAAAATGAAATTGCCTAAAGATTTTCCTTTGAGCTATTTTTGATAATTTTCCAACTTGAGTTATGAGTACAAATGATTTTTTTTTCAAGAGGGAAGAAGAAAAAAATGAGTTAAATCACAGTCTAATTGATTTTATGGATCCTTTTGCCATTCGTTAGAATTCTATACATAGAAAAAACTTCGAATCATTTTTTCTCGAGCCGTACGAGGAGAAAACTTCCTATACGGTTCTAGGGGGGGTATTGTTCATCTACATCTATCCCAATGAGCCGTCTATCGAATCGTTGCAATTGATGTTCGATCCCGAAGAGAGGGAAGAGATCTTCGGAAAGTGGGTTTTTATGATCCGATAAGGAATCAAACTTATTTAAATGTTCCTGCTATTCTCTATTTCCTTGAAAAAGGTGCTCAGCCTACAGGAACTGTTCAGGATATTTTAAAGAAGGCGGAGATTTTTAAGGAACTTCTCCCTAATCAAATGAAATTCCATTAAGGAAATAAAAAAGGGGGGTAGTGATTCGTATATAACTTTGTATAACTTTTCTATACTATGTTTTTTTTATTTCCCCCTTTCTTGTTCTATTCGTATCTATTTCTCATTGCTTCCGTAGAATCCCATGTTTTATAACGACAAAACCCTATTTGATTGATCCTAGAAATAGAAAATTCTGGCATTCCCTTCAATGGGGCGTTTTCGTTGGAACTCTACTAACA